GTATTTTGCACCATTTGACTCCGTACCACTGAACGATTTAGCCGCACATTTGAAAAATAGCCTAAAAGGTAAAATGAATGTTCGGATAATTGTTTTATATGGATCGTTCCTGGTTGAGACCAAACATCAAAAAAACATTCCCATAAATGGATAAAATAGTGTTTCCATTTATTCATCAAAAGAGGCGCATTCTTTGAAGCCAGAATGGATTTTCCTTGATATCTAACATAATGAATCAGAGGATCCTTGAAGAATGTTAAGGTAGACGAAAAATCCTTAGCAAAAACTTCTACAAGATGTTCTCTTTTTGCATAAAAAAAGATTCGCTCAAAAAAAACGCTAAAAGATTTTAATCGTAAATGAGAGGATTTTTTACGTAGAAAAAGGAAGATAGATTCATATTCACATACATAAAAATTATAGAGGAATAAGAATAATCTCGGATTACTTTTTGAAAAAGTCGAAATCGATTTTTTTGGAGTAAGAAAACTATTCCTATTACAAAAATTATAAAGAAACAACCGTAATAAATGAAAAAAAGGCGCATCTTTCACCCAGTATCGAAGGATTTGAACTAAGATTTCCAGATGGATAGGATAGGGTATTCGTATATCTGACACATAATTTAAATATGGAAATTTATCCTCCAAAAAGGGAAAAATGGAATGAATTGATCGCAAATTTTTATAAGATTTTACGATTTCTGCCTCCTCTAAGGAAGAGCTAAATTGTAGAAAAAATGGAATTTCCACAATGATGGCAAAACCCTCTGATATTATTTGAGAATAAAAATTCTTATTATACCCCAAAAATGGATTTTTCTTAGAATCATTCGCAGAAATGATCAAATGATTCTGTTGATACATTCGAGTGATTAAACGTTTTACAATTAGTAAACTATATTTATTGTCATAACCTACATTTTCCACAAATGTAGATCTATTAAAATCATGACTATAAGCAAGTCCATAAACATACTCCCTAAAAATAAGTGGGTATAGGAAGTCCTGTTGGCGAGATCTATCTCGTTCTAAAAATACTTGATATTCCTTCATTTTAGAAATTCGATTTGGTCAAAGGATCAGAGATTCATTGGATTATCAAATGCTACATAGTGCGATACAGTCAAAACAGGGTATTCTATTCAAATAAAAAACAAATATGAATAGATACCTAGAAAACAAGTAAAAACCATCAATGGACTATCTACCCTCGCTTGGTCCATCTAATTGTTCGAGGACAACAAGCTAGTTAGAAATCCTTTATTTTTCGGACAAATCGCTCTTTTGATTTTGGAAAAAAATATCTTTATCAATATACTCTTTCTTCTACACATTTATCGCTACCCCATAACATAATTGAGAATAGCTAATAGTTAGGACTTATAACAAAAATCCAAAATCCATTCGTGGGAAAAAATTTTTCCACAGCAAGCACTAATTTTTTTTTAACGTAAAATTAGATGGGGTAATCATTCAAATAAAAAATGAAAGCTCGTTGCTTTTTGTTTCCCTATAATTGGAGCAGCTAAGCTCTATCCCTTTATTAATTCAACCCAACTGAATTCATTTGTTCCGAGCCAAGAATTCAAACAAAAATTTGGGCCGGGTCCAATACGAATGAAAAATTTTTAGAATTCGCCATTGATACGACATGCTGCTTTTTCCATTCATTCCTTTCTGGATCAGTCGTGGTCTTACAAACCCTACCGATGGTATGGATGAACCAATTAGTTCATAGAATTGTGTAAAAAATGGAGTCGCACTTAAAAGCCGAGTACTCTACCATTGAGTTAGCAACCCTAATGAAATTTTTAAAAATGTGTATATCCAATCGCAATAAAAAAAAAATAAAAAATCGTGAAGGCGAATCGATTCTGAACATCCAAATGAACAGATCAAATGAAAATACAAGAAATTTTCTCAAATAATATCAAATATAAATAAAGATATATATATTATTAATTAATATAATAATATATAAATAAAATTATTAAATCAATTCATTTATTCACGATCGGATTATATTTGTTTGATACACTCTTGTCAATATCAATATTAGTGTTGAAAAAAGAATACAATCGATAAAACAAACAAATAAAATATATTCTAATTTAATTAGAATTCAATATAAAATATATAGAATATTATTCAATTAAATATTTTATTGAATTAATTCATTATATTCATAATTTAGTATTAGTATCTTCCCTGTTGTGTGAAATCCCGATCGAAAAACAAAATAGTTGTTCTCTCTTATGAATCGGAAGAACTTTTTTCATAAAATCTCGTCTGCTTAACTTAATAAGTTTGCATTCCAACACGAAACGAAACTCTGGGATAGAAAAAAAATAGGATTTATTATAGATAAAAATCAAGAATAGAAACTTTTCATTTTTTTGGCTTAATTTTCTTTTTTTATTTAAGACCTGGTGTATGTATATCGAGATAATTATTTATCTATTCTATATTTATTAAATTATTAGTTTAGTTATTAATAA